TGCAGATAAATGGAAGGGTGAAAGAAAGAAAAAGAATATCAATGATATAGGATTCCCCAATATATGTAAGGTTTATATTATGAGTCATCTCATAAAAAAAAAAGACAATGTAATAAAGCATCAATACGGATTGATCTAATTAGAGATGAATCTGTTCATAGAAAAAGTCTCGAGTCAATAAAGACTAAGAAGATTGACTCAAGAAAAAATTTCATGGGAGGCTTCATTGTAGAATTCAAACCTAACCATTAATTGAGAAGCGATGGGGACGACGGAACCTATGAATACAGAAGATTCTATTGACAAACGAATTCTAATAATTCATTGGATGGGATGGCGGAACAAACCAGGGCCCAATTCATTTAGTCTGAAAATTCATGACTAACCCTAGAACTGAAATAGATATTGAAAGAGTAAATATTCGCCCGCGAAGTTTTTTGTTAGGTTACTCAATCTTATTCGATATACAATATGATAAAAGGAAAAAAAAATTAAGGATTCGTTAGAAAAAAAACGACATTATATTATCTTAGATCTTAGCTAGAAATAGAAATAATTATCTATAAATAGAATACAGGTTTAAGTATATTCAAGCAAGATATAGAAATTCCTAATAGATTAGATGAAATTTCAAAAAATCCATAATATGATTAAGTATATTTATTTTGATTAAATTTGAATCGTTTCATTCGCGAGGAGCCGGATGAGAAGAAACTCTCATGTCCGGTTCTGGAGTAGAGATGGAATTAAGAAAGAACCATCAACTATAACCCCAAAAGAACCCGATTTCGTAAACAACATAGAGGAAGAATGAAAGGGATATCTTATCGAGGCAACCGTATTTGTTTCGGAAAATATGCTCTTCAGGCACTTGAACCGGCTTGGATCACATCGAGACAAATCGAAGCGGGTCGACGAGCAATGACACGAAATGTACGACGGGGTGGAAAAATATGGGTACGTATATTTCCCGACAAACCCATTACGGTAAGACCTACGGAAACACGTATGGGCTCGGGTAAGGGATCTCCCGAATATTGGGTAGCTGTTGTTAAACCAGGTAGAATACTTTATGAAATGGGCGGAGTAGCAGAAAATATAGCCAGAAGGGCTATCTTAATCGCGGCGTCTAAAATGCCTATACGAACTCAATTCATTATTTCGGGATAGGAACGTGTAACAAAAGGCAAGAAGTCTTGGGGATAAAAAACAATTGCAGGTTTCTTTTTTTTTTTGTCCAAAAAATATTTCTTTTTTTTTACTTCGCCCTTTTTTTAAAATTAAAAGAAAAGATTCAAAAATAATATGATTCAACCTCAAACCCATTTGAATGTAGCAGATAACAGCGGGGCTCGAGAATTAATGTGTATTCGAATCATAGGAGCTAGTAATCGCCGATATGCTCATATCGGTGATATTATTGTTGCTGTGATCAAGGAAGCATTACCAAACACACCTCTAGAAAGATCCGAAGTGATCAGAGCTGTAATTGTACGTACTTGTAAAGAACTTAAGCGTGATAACGGTATGATAATACGATATGATGACAATGCTGCAGTTGTGATTGATCAAGAAGGAAATCCAAAGGGAACTCGAGTTTTTGGGGCGATTGCCCGAGAATTGAGACAGTTAAATTTCACTAAAATAGTTTCATTAGCCCCTGAGGTATTATAAGATAATACGTAATATAATTACGTTAGTTATATTATACATAGGAATTTGAATGAAATAGATTAATTAAGATTGTATCTCACGCATATACCTTATATATTCTAATATAGAATCTAAAAAAAAATAGCATGTTGATTATGATTAGAATGGGAGGAAAAAAGAATTTTAGTTTATCATGAGTAGGGACACTATTGCTGACATAATAACGTCTATACGAAATGCTGACATGAATAGAAAAGGAACGGTTCGAATAGCATCAACGAACATCACTGAAAACATTGTTAAAATACTTTTACGAGAAGGTTTTATTGAAAATGTCAGGAAACATCAGGAAAACAACAAATATTTTTTGGTTTTAACCCTACGACATAGAAGGAATAGGAAAGGAACATATAGAACTATTTTAAATTTAAAACGGATCAGTAAACCGGGTCTACGAATCTATTCTAACCATCAACGAATTCCTAGAATTTTAGGCGGGATGGGGATTGTAATTCTTTCTACTTCTCGAGGTATAATAACAGACCGAGAGGCTCGACTAGAGGGGATCGGTGGAGAAATTTTATGTTATATATGGTAATCTTTCTAATAGTCGAATTGTATCCGGAATTTCCATTTCCTATAAAATAAAAGAAAAAAAGGACCGTTAGTTGATACCACTCCTCCTACATTAGTTGATACTTCTAAGGGTTTTGCCTAAAATACAAGAACAAAACATTTATTCATGAAGGTTTAATTAATGAATCACTTCCCGATGGTATGTTCGGAGTTCGTTTACATAATGAAGATCTAATTCCAGGTTCTATTTTATTTCAAGGATGCGACGGAG